GCCATATAACAATTGTATTAAAAGATAAATCTAAATAATTTTTAGATGAATCTAAGATTTAGATTCATATTTAGAAAAAATAGATTATTTAGAAAAAATAGATGGAAAGATAATATAATCAAAAAAAAATATGGGACAAAAAATAAATCCACTTGGTTTCAGACTTGGTACAACCCAAAACCATCATTCCTTTTGGTTCGCACAACCCAAAAATTTTTCCGTGGGTCTACAAGAAGATGAAAAAATACGGAATTGTATCAAGAACTATGTACAAAAAAATAAGAGAATATCCCCAGGTTTCGAAGGAATTGGAATTGCACGCATAGAAATTCAAAAAAGAATCGATTTGGTCCAGGTCATAATCTATATTGGGTTCCCAAATTTATTAATAGAGGGACGAACGCGAGGGATCGAAGAATTACAGATGAATGTACAAAAGGAATTTCGTTCTGTGAACCGAAGACTCAACATTGCTATCACAAGAATTGAAAAACCTTATGGGCACCCTAATATTCTTGCAGAATATATGGCTTCGCAATTAAGAAATAGAGTTTCCTTTCGAAAGGCAATGAAAAGAGCTATTGAATTAACTGAACAAACAGATACAAAGGGAATTCAAATACAAATTGCAGGACGTATCGACGGAAAAGAAATTGCACGTGTCGAATGGATCAGAGAGGGTAGGGTTCCTCTACAAACAATTCGCGCCAAAATTGATCATTGTTCCTATACAATTCGAACTATCCATGGGGTATTAGGCCTAAAAATTTGGATATTTATGGACGAGGAATAATAGACCTTTATTTATCTTGCCATTCTGCCCAGTGATTTAACAAAAAAAAATAAAACAGTTTCTGTTTTTTCCGTTAAATCAAACAAAAAAAATAAAAAATTCTAATTCTATTCTAATTCTATAAGGTTGAATAAAAAATTGATTAATCTTTATTTTTGATATAATTGCTATGCTTAGTGTGTGACTCGTCAGTTTTTTCTTTAGAGTTTTGAGTTGGGCTTCAAAAAAAAAAGACTGATCCCACTATGAACTTAACTTAATAACTATCTAAATATAACTAAATATAAATGAAAAACTAATAACAACTTATTGCTTCGTATTGTCGAGATCCCAAGAAACAGTCACTATATGACTGGATCAATCATATAGTTGTAACAACTGAAATTTTCCATAAAAAAACAAATCTGATTATGAATTTGGAAGGAAAAAAATAAAGGGATGCGGATAAATGGAAAGGTGATAGAAAGAGAGAACAAAAATATCAATGATAAATGATTCCAATATGTATGGTCTATGAATCACCTCATAAAAGGCAGTGTGATAAAGCATTAATATTGATATAATAATAAATAATAAAGAGCCCCGGGTTAATAAAAACTGAGGAGATTGACTTGGGAACGAATTTTGTTGGGAGCTCCATTGCAGAGTTCAGGCCTAACCATTAATGGAGAAGCTATAGGAACGACGAAACCTGTGACTATATAAGATTCTTCTATTAAAAGAAAAAAGAATCCTAATGATTCATCGGGTGGGATGGCGGAATGAACCAAGAACAAATTTATTTACTCTGAGAGGTCATAGATTGATCCCACGAATAAAGCAGGAAAGAGTCAATATCCGCCCGCGAAACCCTTTTATTCTTTTATTGGATTACAGTCTTGATTCGATAAGAGTAAAAATAAGGATTTTTTCTAAAAAAGAAGCATTATCTATAAATATACACATCTAGTCATATATACAGCTTTCTATGTAATAAATGAAATATCAATAAATCCCATTACTTAGTTTAGTGTATTAGTTATTAAATACATGTGTATCTGTAATATTATCGAATCCTTTCATTTCATTCGCGAGGAGCTGGATGAGAAGAAATTCTCATGTCCGGTTCTGTAGTAGAGGTGGGATTAAGAAAAAACCATCAACTATAACCCCAAAAGAACCAGATTTCGTAAGCAACATAGAGGAAGAATGAAGGGAATATCTTGTCGAGGCAATCATATTAGTTTCGGAAGATACGCTCTTCAGGCACTTGAACCCGCTTGGATCACAGCTAGACAAATAGAAGCAGGGCGAAGAGCAATGACACGATATGCGCGGCGTGGTGGAAAAATATGGGTACGTATATTTCCCGACAAACCTGTTACATTAAGGCCTACGGAAACACGTATGGGTTCGGGGAAGGGATCCCCCGAATATTGGGTATCCGTTATTAAACCAGGGCGAATACTTTATGAAATGGGCGGGGTATCAGAAACTGTAGCCAGAACAGCTATTTCAATAGCTGCGTGCAAAATGCCTATACGAACTCAATTTGTTATTTCAGGATAGGGATGTAAAACTAAACATAAATAAAAGGGAGGATGAAAAAACAACCACGGATTTATTTATTTCTAGACAAACACTATTTCTTTTTTCCTTATTCTTTGCATTGAAATAACAGATTCAACAAAAATGATATGATTCAACCTCAGACCCTTTTGAATGTAGCAGATAACAGTGGAGCTCGAAAATTGATGTGTATTCGAATCATAGGAGCTGGTAATCACCGATATGCTCATATTGGTGACGTTATTGTTGCTGTAATCAAAGAAGCAGTGCCCAATATGCCTCTAGAAAGATCAGAAGTAATTAGAGCTGTAATTGTACGTACATGTAAAGAACTCAAACGTGACAATGGTATGATAATACGATATGATGACAATGCTGCAGTTGTCATTGATCAAGAAAGAAATCCAAAAGGAACTCGAGTTTTTGGCGCGATTGCTAGAGAACTGAGACAGTTGAATTTTACTAAAATAGTTTCATTAGCTCCCGAGGTATTATAAATACTAGTAAATGAAACTATGATATAGTTATAGTAGAATATCTGAAATGGATCAAATTTTTAGATTGTGTCTCACGCATATACCATATACTTTTAATAATTAGAATAATTAATACTAATTAATTAATATTTATTTGAATTCAAATAAAAAAAACATGTTGATTATATCAAAATTAGAAAGCACCAATAATTATAATTCGTCATGGGCAGAGACGCTATTGCTGATATAATAACTTCTATAAGAAATGCTGACATGAGTAAAAAAGGAACGGTTCGAATAGCATCCACTAATATCACCGAAAACATTGTTAAAATACTCCTACGAGAAGGTTTTATTGAAAACGTTCGGAAACATCAGGAAAGTAACAAATATTTCTTGGTTTCAACCTTGCGCCATAGAAGGACTAGGAAAGGAATATATAGAACTATTTTAAAACGTATTAGTCGACCTGGTTTACGAATCTATTCCAACTATCAAAAAATTCCTAAGATTTTAGGTGGAATGGGAATTGTAATTCTTTCTACTTCTCAAGGTATAATGACAGATCGAGAAGCTAGACTAGAAAAAATTGGAGGAGAAATTTTGTGCTATATATGGTGATCCTCCTCCGGTATCCTAATTTTATCTCTAACTTCCTATTTGTGAAAATAGAGAGGAAAAGTGAGTTATATAACTCTTCCTCCATTAGTTGATATTGATACTTCAAGGGGGTTACCTGGAATGAAAGAACAAAAATTGATTCATGAAGGTTTAATTACTGAATCACTTCCCAACGGTATGTTCCGGGTCCGTTTAGATAATGAAGATCTAATTCTAGGTTATATTTCAGGGAGGATCCGACGCAGTTTGATACGGATACTGCCGGGAGATAGAGTCAAAATCGAAATAAGTAGGTATGATTCAACTATAGGACGTATAATTTATAGACTTCGCAACAAAGATTCGAGCGATTAGATAATTTTTGAAAACCTTCCTTTCATGGGGGATATAATTCGAAGCTAAAAAATACAAGAGACTTTTTTCTTCCAAGTCCAAGGAATAGATTCCAAATTAAGGAGTGAGAAATATGAAAATAAGGGCTTCTGTTCGTAAAATTTGTGAAAAATGTCGACTGATCCGTAGACGCGGACGAATTATGGTGATTTGTTCCAATCCGAGACATAAACAGAGACAAGGATAATCTTTCTAAAGTTTATCAAGGAAGGGCATGAAAAAAAAAGGATTTGTTTTAACATGAAATGGATATCCCCGTATCTTTCTGTAAATTTCTGATTCATATTTATGAGATGACAAAATATGGCAAAACCTATACCGAGAATTGGTTCGCGTAGGAATGGACGTATTGGTTCACGTAAGAATGGACGTAGAATACCAAAAGGGGTTATTCATGTTCAAGCGAGTTTCAACAATACCATTGTAACTGTTACAGATGTACGAGGTCGGGTGGTTTCTTGGGCCTCCGCCGGTACTTCTGGATTCAAAGGCACAAGAAGAAAGACACCCTATGCTGCTCAAGCAGCCGCCTCAAATGCTATTCGTACTGTACTTGATCAGGGTATGCAACGAGCAGAAGTTATGATAAAAGGTCCTGGTCTCGGAAGAGACGCAGCATTACGGGCCATTCGTAGAAGTGGTATACTATTAAGTTTTGTACGTGATGTAACACCTATGCCACATAATGGATGTCGACCTCCTAAAAAAAGACGTGTGTAAAAATAAGAATTAAACGGATTACAAGAGAAATAAATGATTCAATGATCTGATCAAATAATAAATAATAATTAGTATGGTTCGAGAGGGAATAGCAGGATCCACTCGAACACTACAGTGGAAATGTGTTGAATCAAGAATAGACAGTAAGCGTCTTTATTATGGTCGTTTCATTCTGTCCCCGCTCATGAAAGGTCAAGCCGATACCATAGGTATTGCCATGCGAAGGGCTCTACTTGGAGAAATAGAAGGAACATGTATCACACGTGCAAAATCTGAAAAAGTACCGCATGAATATTCTACGATAGTAGGTATTGAGGAATCGGTACATGAAATTTTAATGAATTTTAAAGAAATTGTATTGCGAAGTAATCTGTATGGAGTTAGAGACGCATCCATTTGCGTCAGGGGTCCTAGATACGTAACCGCTCAAGATATCATCTTACCACCTTCCGTGGAAATAGTTGACATAACACAACATATAGCTAACCTGACGGAACCAATTGATTTGCGTATTGAATTACAAATCAAGAGAGATCGCGGATATCGTATGAACCCCACAAATAACTCTCAAGACGGAAGTTATCCTATAGATGCTGTATACATGCCTGTTCGAAATGCAAATCATAGTATTCATTCTTATGGGAATGGAAATGAAAAACAAGAAATACTTTTTCTAGAAATATGGACAAATGGAAGTTTAACTCCTAAGGAAGCACTTTATGAAGCTTCTCGTAATTTAATTGATTTATTTATTCCTTTTCTACATGCGGAGGAAGGGGACATTCATTTTGAGGAAAATAAAAACAGGTTTACTCTACCCTTTTTTACCTTTCAAAATGGATTAACTAATCTAAAGAAAAACAAAAAAGGAATTCCATTGAAATGTATTTTTATTGACCAATCAGAACTATCCCCCAGGACCTATAATTGTCTCAAAAGGTCCAATATACATACATTATTGGACCTTTTGAGTAACAGTCAAGAAGATCTTATGAAAATTGAATATTTTCGCACAGAAGATGTAAAACAGATATTGGACACTCTACAGAAGCATTTTGCAATCAATTTACCTAAGAATAAATTTGCATTTTAATTTAAATCTATTAGAATCTTTTCATATTCTTTTTATAAATTATATTATAAAGTTCTAAAGAAAAAACTTTATTTTTTATCTTCGGCACGCGATCCGTATTTTCGCGGAATAGATCATAATAAAATTCATGTATCTAGGGAGGATTCACTTTAGAAGCGACTATTCCCTAGATACCTACATCGTGGTATTTCACGATTGAATCCATTTAAAAAAGACCTAAAGTTAGAGATTTATCAATAGGTAATGTTGCTCCAATACCTAACCAAAGAGCTACTGCGGTACCGATTAAAAAGACTGTTGTAGCTACCGGACGACGAAATGGATTTTGGAATTTATTAACATTCTCCAAAAAGGGTACTGTCAATAATCCTGTTGGTACTGAAACCATTAAAAGAACACCCAGTAACTTATTGGGTACTGTGCGGAGTATTTGAAATACGGGAAAGAAGTACCATTCGGGTAATATTTCCAAAGGAGTTGCAAATGGATCTGCCGGTTCACCAATCATGGATGGTTCTAGGACTGCTAAGCCTACATTACATGCAATAGTACCTAGAATTACTACTGGAAAAATATATAAAAGATCATTTGGCCATGCGGGTTCTCCATAATAATTATGCCCCATCCCTTTAGCCAATTTAGCTCTTAATACAGGATCATTCAAATCAGGTTTCTTTGTTATTGGGATAGGTGAATTCTTATGGATCCATCCCCCGAAGGAACCGGACATGATAATTTTTCATCATCCGGCTCGAGCAAAAATAAAAGGAATGACAGAAATAAATCGATAGAAAATCTATATTTCATACATATCCACACATAACATATATAATGACTCTATGTAAGAAAAGATTCCATTTCCGTAGTTGCAACTATTCATTGCAAAGAATTCAGTAAAGAATTCAGTTCTTACAGGTAAATGCTCAATATCCAAGTAGGCTTACAAATTTGATCATAATCAAGTGCTTTTTGGACTGTCTCATGTCTTTTTGATTTGCTTGGTGTTTATCCCCCACAACATCTCGATTTTCTTACATACAAAGTATTTACTTGTTACTAATAAAGTCTAGCCTCTGTTCTTCCTTAGATCCCTTATTTCACTCCGATAGTATCATAGATCGGGATCGATGCAGAGGAAATGAATGCATTTCCATACTATAAATAAGTAAGTGGAATAGATAGAACATTGGATCATGCCACATCACTTATTTTTTTCTACGGGATCTTACGGAGCCTGTTCATGTATGACATAATTCGGGTATGATCATAGAAAAGATTCTCCTCAAGCGAACCGGCCTATCCTATGCTATATAAGGGGATTTACATGGTGGTTGGATGCGGAGACACGTTTGGTTGTGAATTCCAACGTGGCGGATAAAATCATATATCGGCACGGCCCAATCAATAGTTCAAGTCACACACTCCCATAATCCATCCTCTCTTCGGAGAATCCACTTCAACTACTTCAACTATTCGTATCAAATAAAAAATACAATACTTTGGAGTTGAAGAGAAATATCCAAATAACATGTCTTATTTTTTCAATAATACATATTTGTAGCAATGAAATACTATTGGTCCTCCCCAATATGATAAATTACAAATATCTATGATCTGCCTTTTCTATACTCTATAAAGGACCCGAAATACCTTGCTTACGTATCATTGGGAAGTGCATTAACATAAATACGGCAGTAAGAAGAGGCAATACAAAAGTGTGTAAACTATAAAAACGGGTCAAGGTGGATTGGCCCACACTAGCACTTCCGCGTAATAATTCTACCAAAGGTGATCCTATTACAGGAATAGCTTCAGGTACGCCTGTCACGATTTTTACTGCCCAATAACCAATTTGG